GGGGTAATGCGCCAGGTGCCGTTGCTAACCGAGTAGCTCTAGAAGCATGTGTAAAAGCTCGTAATGAAGGACGTGATCTTGCTGCTGAGGGTAATGCAATTATCCGTGAGGCTAGCAAATGGAGTCCTGAACTAGCTGCCGCTTGTGAGGTATGGAAAGAGATCAAATTTGAGTTTAAAGCAGTGGATACTTTGGATCCGACAAAGTGATAAAATGAAAAGTAATTACTCTCCGTTCTCTTAATTGAATTGCAATTAAACTCGGCCCAATCTTTTACTAAAAGGATTGAGCCGAATACAAAGATTCTATTGCATGTATTTTGGATAAATACATATATCTCTAGATATAGAAGATTTGAAATAGAAATCTAAGACTCAAATTTTTCTATTGTTGTCTTGGATCCACAATTAAACCTATGGATCCTTAGGATTGGTATATTCTTTATATATCCTGTAGTTTCCCTGAATCAAGCGAAGTATCACAAATCTTTCGACCCATCCTGTATATTGTCTTTTTCGTTCCGTGTTGGAATAGAACCTTAATTTATTACTTGTTATTAGTTAGTTATTAGACGAGATTTTACGAAAAAATTCTTTCTAGGAGAGAACAAAGATTTATTTTTTGTTCGATGCGAAGACAGAGGAAAAACCACCTTTTATCATTATATTTAATTTAGAATAAAAAAGGGATTCCATCATATTCATATATAGTGAAGTCTTACCCCCGGATTCCCACAAAAGAGAATCCTTTTTCACACTTCCTATTAGTAGTGATTGAATTTCTATGTTTAGTTTGATAGGAAATAAGATATTCAAATAAAAAAAATAAAGAATTGTGGATCGAATGACTATTCATCTATTGTATTTTTATACAAATAGGGGGCAAGAAAACTCTATGAAAAGATGGTGGTTTAATTCGATGGTGTTTAAGAAGGAGTTAGAACGCAGGTATGGGATAAAGAAATTAACGGACAATCCTGGTCCTATTGAAAATACTAGTGAAAGTGAAGATCCGAATAGAAAAGGTAGGGCTAAAAACATTCATAGTTGGAGGGGTCGTGATAATTCTAGTTACAGTAATGTCGATCATTTATTTGGCGTCAAAGACATTCGGAATTTCATCTCTGATGATACTTTTTTAGTTAGGGATAGTAATGGAGACAGTTATTCTATCTATTTTGATATTGAAAATCAGATTTTTGAGATTGACAACGATCATTCTTTTCTGAGTGAACTAGAAAGTGCTTTTTCTAGTTATCGCAATTCTAGTTATACGAATAATTATATGAATAATGGATCCACGAGTGAAGATTCCTTATACAATCGTTACATGTACGATACTCAATCTAGTTGGAATAATCACATTACTAGTTGCATTGACAGTTATCTTCAGTCTCAAATCTGTATTGATACGTCTATTGTAAGTGATAGTAGTGACAGTTACATTTCTAGGTGCGTTTTTGATAAACGTAAAACTAGTAGTGAAAGTGGGAGGTCCAATATACGAACCCGCGCGAAGAGTAGTGATTTAACTCTAAGAGAAAGGTCTAATGATCTCGATGCAACTCAAAAATACAGGCATTTGTGGGTTCAATGCGAAAATTGTTATGGATTAAATTATAAGAAATTTTTGAAATCAAAAATGAATATTTGTGAACAATGTGGATATCATTTGAAAATGAGTAGTTCGGAAAGAATCGAAGTTTCGATCGACCCCGGTACTTGGGATCCTATGGATGAAGACATGGTCTCTCTGGATCCCATTGGATTTCATTCGGAGGAGGAGCCTTATAAAGATCGTATTGATTCTTATCAAAGAAAGACAGGATTAACTGAGGCTGTTCAAACAGGCGTAGGTCAACTAAATGGCATTCCCGTAGCAATTGGGGTTATGGATTTTCAGTTTATGGGGGGTAGTATGGGATCCGTAGTCGGGGAGAAAATCACCCGTTTGATTGAGTACGCTACCAATCAATTTCTACCTCTTATTATAGTGTGCGCTTCGGGGGGGGCGCGCATGCAAGAAGGAAGTTTGAGCTTGATGCAAATGGCTAAAATATCGTCTGCCTTATATGATTATCAATCAAATAAAAAGTTATTGTATGTATCAATCCTTACATCTCCTACTACTGGTGGGGTAACAGCTAGTTTTGGTATGTTGGGAGATATTATTATTGCCGAACCAAATTCCTACATTGCATTTGCGGGTAAAAGAGTAATTGAACAAACATTGAATAAAACAGTACCCGAAGGTTCACAAGCGGCTGAATATTTATTCCAGAAGGGCTTATTCGACCTAATCGTACCACGTAATCTTTTAAAAAGCGTTCTGAGTGAGTTATTTAAGCTCCATGCCTTCTTTCCTTTGAATTCCAATTCAATCAAGTAGAGCGCACTAAGTTCAATTGTTTTATTTGTAGCAAACAAGTAGTTAGCTTATCGAAATCTTAGCTTATTGGAATCAAAGTAACTAAGAATGGAGTTTTCTTTGGTGACCTAAGATCTAATTGTAGAAAGAATCAAAAGTTGCGGATAACTCTTTTTTTTTTACCTAGATTCCCGATTACTAATTAAGAAGTCTCTATCAACAAGATAAAAACATGAGTTCTTCCTTTCGTGAAATTAGGCAAATAAAACGAATTGCGTCTTACGTATATAATTAAATTCAAATATAGAAAAAATAGATATATAGTTTTGTATCTTTCTCCATCTCCCGAAAATCCCATTTTCACTAAAAATTCCGGTTGTGTCGCATTCTAACGAATCTTTCGATAATTTGTAAGAAACTCTTTCTTTATTAAATTCGAAGACAAGAACAAAACACAAAGAAATGAAGAAAAATAATAAAATGGATTATCATATGTATCTTTCATATAGATAGATGAATAAGTCCATTTATTTAGTTCTACATTCCTTGGACTTATTTTATATACTCTTAGATACTTATATCTCTAATAAGAATTTTCAAATTGAATTAAACTATGAATTCATAATAATTACAATTCTTAATTATAATTAGTATAAATATAAAATATTATATTAAAAAAAAAATAAGAACAGGTACAAATAGTAAATCGAGGTACCCATTTTATGACAACTTTCAATTTTCCCTCTATTTTTGTGCCTTTAGTAGGCCTAGTATTTCCGGCAATTGCAATGGCTTCTTTATTTCTTCATGTTCAAAAAAACAAGATTGTTTAGATCTGAGGGGACCCAATATCATCCGTTTTTTTTTGAAACTTAGACTTGTAGCATAACACAGATATTTATTTCGGGAAATATGGTAGAGCATGTGATTTCCGCCGAACATAAAGGAAAAAGCTCTTATGCCTGCAGAAAATGATCTATGGGTAACTGAATTCTAGCTAGTTTCAAATAGATCAGGATCGCTGGATGCCTAAAATGTAAAGTTGGTGGATTTATATGTATATCAATATGTATATTGGGATCATATGAAGGGTATGTTATTATTTTAGATCTAACCAATTTGATGAATTACTCCTAAAGGTTCCCATCAAACTAGTGCTAGTTCACATCAAACTAGTGCTAGTTGATGAGAGTTCATTCAGAAACAAAAAAAGTAAAGTCAAAATCATTTGGGGTATTCTCTCAATTCCAATAAAATGCAATCGGATCAAGTATGAGTTGGCGATCAGAACATATATGGATAGAACTTATAACGGGGTCTCGAAAGCTAAGTAATTTTTGCTGGGCCCTTGTCGTTTTTTTAGGTTCATTAGGATTCTTATTGGTTGGAACTTCCAGTTATCTTGGTAGAAATTTGATATCTTTTGTTCCGTCTCAGCAAATCATTTTTTTTCCACAAGGGATCGTGATGTCTTTCTACGGGATCGCGGGTCTCTTTATTAGTTCTTATTTGTGGTGCACAATTTCCTGGAATGTAGGTAGTGGTTATGATCGATTCGATAGAAAGGAAGGAATAGTGTGTATTTTTCGTTGGGGATTTCCTGGAAAAAATCGTCGCATATTCCTCCGATTCCTTATAAAAGATATTCAATCCGTTAGAATAGAAGTTAAAGAGGGTATTTATGCTCGTCGTGTCCTTTATATGGACATCAGAGGCCGGGGGGCTATTCCGTTGACCCGTACTGATGAGAATTTGACTCCACGAGAAATTGAACAAAAAGCCGCGGAATTGGCCTATTTCTTGCGCGTACCAATTGAAGTCTTTTGAGAAAAGGGACTGGGCTGAAGAACGAATGCTTTCTCAGCAGGAGGGAAAAAATGCAAGAATCCTGTTTTTTTCTATAACTAAGTGATACTTTAGATGCAGATAAATCATATCTTGTAAATTATTTTCTTTTTGTCAATCGACCCCTTTTTATCCTTTCGTTTGTGTTCTTTAATACCCAATAATGGGTTTTCTTAATAAGGATAACTGGCCCATTTCTGTCTTGTTTTGCCGCTCATTTTTTTGATCATCACAATCTCTTTCTCTCAATTATTCTATTCTTGACTATGGGGAATCGTTGGAATTTTTTCGAAATATTGGATATTTTGATAGAAAAGGAGTTCTTTCGTCTCAAAATCTCAATAATATTCATTCCTTAAAGTACTTCTTTCGGTCATTCATCGAAAGGAGACACTTGTTTGGAATTTGATGAAGTGAGATATCTGGAAACAAGATTTTGTATTATTTCTTCAGTCGAATTCGAAGTGGAGTCTTAGTCTATTTCTGTATTCTTTCTAGATTCAAACAAAATCACAAATCAAATAGATTCATAGGTTTGATACCTTGTCTAGAACTCATGTTTGAAAGAAATATTTGATCACATAGAGTCGACAAATGAAGTGGGTTAATTCAAAATTCACAGGTGAAAAATGGCAAAAAAGAAAGCATTCACTCCTCTTTTGTATCTTGCATCTATAGTATTTCTGCCCTGGTGGATTTCTCTCTCATTTACTAAAAGTATGGAATCTTGGGTTACTAATTGGTCGAATACTGGTCAATCCGAAATTTTTTTGAATGATATTCAAGAAAAAAGTATTCTAGAAAAGTTCATAGAATTAGAGGAAATCCTCTTCTTGGAAGAAATGATCAAGGAATGCTCGGAGACACATCTACAAAAGCTTCCTATAGGAATCCACAAAGAAACGATCCAATTAATCAAGATACACAATGAGGATTGTATCCATACGATTTTGCACTTCTCGACAAATATAATCTGTTTTGTTATTCTAAGCGGTTATTCTATTTTAGGAAATGAAGAACTTGTTATTCTTAACTCTTGGGCTCAGGAATTCCTATATAACTTAAGTGATACAGTAAAAGCTTTTTCGATTCTTTTATTAACCGATTTATGTATCGGATTTCATTCACCCCACGGTTGGGAACTAATGATTGGTTCTGTCTACAAAGATTTTGGATTTGGTCATAATGATCAAATTATATCTGGTCTTGTTTCCACCTTTCCAGTTATTCTCGATACTATTTTTAAATATTGGATTTTTCGTTATTTAAATCGTGTATCTCCGTCACTTGTAGTTATTTATCATTCAATGAATGATTGATAAATAATCCAATTAGAATGTTTCTTACTTTGTAGTTCTACATAAGTATTAAAAACTTTCTATCCGGGGGATTTTCATACTATAGTATTCCAGTAAAATGATTCCAATAAATAGCAGAATCGTGGATAGGGAACTATACTAGCGACCTACCCAATTTATTGTAGAAATTTTCGGATCAATGATTAGACCATGCAAACTAGAAATACTTTTTCTTGGATAAAGGAACATATTACTCGATCTATTTCCATATCGCTCATGATATATATCATAACTCGGACATCCATTTCAAGTGCATATCCCATTTTTGCGCAGCAGGGTTATGAAAATCCACGAGAAGCGACTGGGCGTATTGTATGTGCCAATTGCCATTTAGCTAATAAGCCCGTGGATATCGAGGTTCCACAAGCGGTACTTCCTGATACTGTATTTGAAGCAGTTGTTCGAATTCCTTATGATAAGCAAGTGAAACAAGTTCTTGCTAATGGTAAGAAAGGGGGTTTGAATGTGGGGGCTGTTCTTATTTTACCGGAGGGGTTTGAATTAGCTCCTTCCGATCGTATTTCTCCCGAGATGAAAGAAAAGATAGGCAATTTGTCTTTTCAGAGCTATCGCCCTAATAAAAAAAATATTCTTGTGATAGGGCCTGTCCCTGGTCAGAAATATAGTGAAATCACCTTTCCTATTCTTTCCCCCGACCCCGCTACTAAGAAAGATGTTCACTTCTTAAAATATCCTATATACGTAGGGGGGAATAGGGGAAGGGGTCAGATTTATCCCGACGGAAGCAAGAGTAACAATACAGTTTATAATGCTACAGGAGCGGGCATAGTAAGTAAAATCATACGAAAAGAAAAAGGGGGATATGAAATAACCATAACAGATCCATCGGATGGACGTCAAGTGGTTGATATTATCCCTCCAGGACCAGAAGTTCTTGTTTCAGAGGGTGAATCCATCCAATTTGATCAACCATTAACGAGTAATCCTAATGTGGGTGGATTTGGTCAGGGAGATGCAGAAATAGTACTTCAAGATCCATTACGTGTCCAAGGTCTTTTGGTCTTCTTGGCATCTGTTATTTTGGCACAAATCTTTTTGGTTCTTAAAAAGAAACAGTTCGAGAAGGTTCAATTGGCCGAAATGAATTTCTAGACTCGCGGATTTATTGACATCAGGTTCGTAAAAAGAACAAAATTTTTGTTGTCAATTATGTATGATCAAAAAAAATCAATTCTGAAAAACCTTTTATTTACCTGCTCTTTTTCTACGAGCTTCGGGGAATCCCTTGTATCGCATTCCTAGTCATAATAGGTAGATTTTTGTTTGAAGAAGACTATTTTATTTGACTTTATGACTTTACCACCTCTTTCTTTGTTTTTTTTTTAGCCAAATTGAATTGATAGGACTATGTTACTATTGCCAGATTTCAATATCATAAAATGGATCCATTTGATTCTATTTCAAATAGAATCAAATTGGGATAGATATTAGCATAAGTAAGTGGGTAATAGAACGAACTAGAAATGCGGGGAACAAATAATTCTAGGAGGCATTATTTGTCTTCCTAGTCTTCGACACAAGAAAAGGAATTTTCTACACCCCTTTCTTGTGTCGAAAGAGTAATGATTTTTGATCCTGTTCGTCAAAAATTCCTAGTCTTGGTTTCGGTTTTCCAGATGTATCAGAACTTTTTTTTTTCGATTTATTACGTACAATAAAATAGAAAATAAAGTAGTGGACAAAAAAAATAAAACTTATTCAATGAATTTTCCATTTTTCTGAGATACTAAAATAAAAAATAAATAGGGTAAGAGTATAGAAAGTATTTGTACGATATCTAATCTACAGAAATATATATAATCCAGGAAATTGAGCGATCCCCCCCCTTGTTCTAACTTGGAAAGTACCCATAGATACTATCAAGATCAAGGAAGAGGTGTTCTGAATCAATCAATGAAGTTCATTTTTC